TTCGATTATCTAATAAATCACTTAATGAAAGTAGATTATCTTTCCATTCATTTCAAAACTTACATAATCTCTTCCCGAACCAAATATGAATCTTTCGATTCATTTGGCTCTCACGCCCATTTACTTAGAATTAGAATAAAGTCTCATATCTTTTTATAAATGTAATGATGAGCCTATCCTCTCTTCTTTGTTCATTTTCAAAAAATATCTAAACTAATGCCAGATTAAGATATTGAGAGGACTCTTTCTGACAAAAATATGTAATTGTCAGCAAAGTTGTTGCTTTTTTTCTTTTCTTCAAATCCAAAAAATTCTTATTTATACATAACACATAGGTCGTCGATTCAGCATTGGATAATAAAGGGCGAAATGCCCATCATTTTCATTTTTACAATAAGTGTTTCATATCGATAGGAGTGTTCTCTATCGATAAAATATTGATTTGAAACTATCTCTATATTAACATAGTGGTAGAAAGAGTACCATGCTGCATCTAAACTTCAAACAGTTTGCTTTAACCATGTTAATGGTCCTACATTATTGGTTGGTAGAGAATCAAAGGGGTTTTACCAATGAATCACGAAATGCTATGATTCTTACATAGAATTTCTTAATTTATTCCGAAGTAATTCGCGAGATCATGTACCTTTCTTTCCTAGTTATAACGAAAAGGGGGTACAGCTGGTTGGATCCAGCCTATTCTTGAAATAAACAACTCGCACACACTCCCTTTCCAAAAAAGATCAATACACCAAGCACTACACTTAGATTTATTAGATTTGTTGATAAAATATCGGTATTAAAAAACCCGAAACTCCCGGCAAATGGCCAGTGGCCCAAAGAAAGGAAAGAATCGGTTACATTTTTCATAGGATCTCCTTTTATAGATAGACTACAAAATTGAATAGAGTTCTTTTTGTATCACTTCGCCCCTCGTTTTTATTTATTCTTTTATTTTCCTTTTTCCTATTTATTTTGAAAAGTATTCGAGTTATGTGAACTACCAATACTTAGTTTCCCTTGGACTCCGGGCGGGAAAGGATGAAAGCGAGTCGGTATACCAATTCCTCATCCGCAAATCAGCCCTTCCCGTGGGTTATTTTGTCAACGAATAAGTAATTGTAGGAGTGAAATCTTGCTATAATTCGAAAAAGCAAATGACAAATCCAAGGCAATAATTTTTATATTTATAAGATTAAACAAAAGGATTCGCAAACAAAAGTGCTAATGCTACAACCAGTCCATAAATTGTTAAAGCTTCCATAAAAGCTAGACTGAGCAATAGAGTACCTCGTATTTTTCCCTCTGCCTCGGGCTGTCTCGCGATACCCTCTACGGCTTGACCCGCAGCAGTTCCTTGACCAACTCCGGGTCCAATAGAAGCAAGCCCTACAGCCAATCCAGCAGCAATAACGGAAGCGGCAGAAATCAGTGGATTCATGATAAGTTCCCTCGTACCAAAAAAAGAAATAGTTAATGATACAACCAACCAACGAATTATGACTTAATTATTCCGTCACTAGGATTCATCCAATCAAAGTTCCTAGTTACTTCGAGTTAAAGTAGTTGAAGTAATAGAAATAATAGTATTTTTGTTATTGACTCGTCTGAACTACTTCAATATCTCTTTTTTAGTTTCTATCCACAAAGTCTTTGTGACTACATACAACTTTCCTTCTTCTATTTCTTGGTCTTGGTTCCAAACTGTGAATTGCATTCTTCCATGTTTTTCTTAATTTCATCTGTTTATTCATTCAATTCACAGTCAAAAATAGACAGAAAGGGAAGGGCTTATATTCGAATTCATAGAAGTAGGACAAATGAAATATAGCTTTATTTCATATATAACCAGTCAATATCTAATATCACATATACATACCTTTATTCCATAACGTAAACCAAGCACCCATCTGAGATTCAATCGAATTCGAGAATCAATTATCAAAACATCTACAGGAGTTGACTTATTTATAGCCATTCAATTACATATACCTAACCTATCCGAACCAACCCATTTTTATGAATTCTGTTTTTTGTAAACTCTTTTCCCCCTCCCCTTTCTTTATCATTATTCCGTTGGATCCAATCTAAATGGATAAACAAATTGGTTAGTCCAAATCGAATCGTTGCATAGAAATATCATTATTAGATTGATCTAAGGTCATGCAATTTGTTATTTATTATATTAATATTTTCATTTGGTCAATCGTTGAATAAAATCAACTGAAACGGTTCGCCATTTTGATTTTTCATTTTAATATTGAATAATGAGATAGAAATCTAATATTCATTGAGGGGGGGGGGAGGTGGACGAAAGGGAAAGGGGTTTTTAGCAAAAAGATCTTTTCGATCTCTTTCCTTTTTTTACAACCAACCCTCTAATATCATAATTTTTTCCATTACTATATCATTGTATATGGCCTAGTATATGGCCTAGTTGGATATTCCCTAAGTAAATTATCTTGAAAGTAAAGTATTTTGAGTCGCACCCTGAGATTTG